GTAAAAACAAAATATGAATTTGAATTTTCACCCAATATCCTTGGTCTTTGCAAGAACCGCGTGAATCACTACACTACTTGATTCACATGGTTCTGGCCGGTTGATACAAAGGTGTTTTATATACACCGCATTGAACTCTGTTTATATTCGGAAGAACTTTTCTTGAAGTTAACTAGAGGTTAAGGTAAATGAACCATAACTATGTAGCCCTATTCCTAATAGATTGACCCCAAAATAGCATATCCAAATTATAAGAAAGCCTAGAGTCGCCACAATTGCGGAATTTGCCCCCTGCAAATTTTTATTTGTTCGAGTATGCAAATAAATTGCGAAGACGATCCAAGTAATAAAGGCCCAAGTTTCCTTTGGATCCCAACTCCAATATGATCCCCATGCTTCATTAGCCCATACTGCTCCTGAAAGAATACCTATGGTTAAAAAGATAAATCCTAGGCTAATCACACGATAACTCCAAAAATCTAATTGTTGAATCAATTGAGCCTTGTAATAATTCTTAGCATAAAAAATATTGTTTCTTTCATTCTTGTATTGGATTTCACCAAACGAAAATGACTCATTTAATTTTAATAAATTATTACTTTTAGAACTATAAAAAATCTTTCTAAATGTAATGACTAGAAGTGCTACTGATAATAATGATCCACAAAGAAGAGCCGCATAGCTTAATATCATCATACTTACGTGCATTATTAACCATTCCGATTGTAGAGCGGGTACTAATATTGTGGGTTTCCGTATTTCATTTAAAAGACCCGATGTAGCAAAACCTTGGGTAAAAATAGTACTTGAAGCAGTTATTGTGGTTAAATAATTTTTTCTTATTTTGAAATAAGGCACTATATGAATAAGGGAGAAACTCCATGAAAGAAAAATTAATGATTCATATAAATCACTTAGCGGGAAATGTCCCGAAGAAATCCAACGGGTGAGCAATAATCCTGTTAGACATAAAAAAGTAGCTATCATTCCCTTTTCTGACGAATCATATGTTATGATTTCATTGCCAAATAAGGTTATCAAATGAATTGTAATTACAATTGAAACAATAGAAAAGGAAATATGAGTTAATATATGCTCTAAAGTTGAAAATATCATCATCATAAAAATGAAAAAGGGGGAGGGGATCCCCATATAAATTTAATTAATAAATAGAAATAGGGAATTTTATTTATTTTTATTATAGGATGTATTGGATCTCTTTTAGAAGATGGCATGCCGCCACTCGGACTCGAACCGAGATGCTCTAGCACTGCTTCCTAAGAGCAGCGTGTCTACCGATTTCACCATAGCGGCTTGCTCGAACTCATAATAGCCTATTTATATTCAATCGTCGAGATTGAATAAGTCAATTCACTCAAATAAGTTTTTTTAGTAAAGATTCAAGTAGTTTATATATATATTAGCCAAAAATAGAAAAATAGAATTCTTGCAACTAGAGAATTCTCGCGAAAATTTTTTTTTCATTTTTTACTTTTATTATTATTGTCATTATTTCTGCTTTATCAGATTTCAGAAAAAAAAAAAGAAATTTTATCAATGAATCTAAAATATGTCTATTTTTTGACTACTCCAAATTGACACTTGTACATAATATCTCAACAATGAAGTTTTTTTATTGATTGGACTGAAAGTTGTAGATATATGATAAATACATTCCATATTCCATATAGTAAAATAGTAAATAAATGAAGAAGTAAGAAAGTTATCCAAAAATTTTTAACATGAAATCAATTAGTTTCAACAATTCATTAATTTTAACTAAAAATCTTATATCTGCCCTTCCCGAGAAAGATAAAAATTTTTCATTATCATTATTGTAAAGGTCGATGGGGAAAATAAGACTCCCCACCACCAAAATCTGATTGAAAATATACTAAAAAAAATACAATATTTTTTATTTCTTTAGATTTCAGAAAATACAAGAATTTTTATCTTATCTTATAAGAAAAGAATAAGATAAGATTAAAAGTCTAGGACTGCCAATTGTTTTATTATTTAATATAGATATAGAAATATAGATATAGATATTAACAAATATAGATAATAGATAATTACTGATCCAATTTTTTGAGTCAAATCCATTCTGATTATTCCAATCTTTTAGGACTTAGTTGTTTGTCGTACAAAAAAACTTTTTGAATTCCCGGTAGAAAGAGATTTCCCTAATGACAAAGCTTTTAACGCTGCCCAATATCCTTTCCTTTTCCAAATATTTTTACGAATACGCTTTTTTGATATCGAAGTACGTTTTTTTGGAACTGCCATTTAAAAATGAAGAAGTTACTCATTGTTATAGTTGGATGTGAAAGACATCTATTGTTCAAAACCAATTATTTTTTCTTATTCATGATCTATTTTTCTCTAAAAAAGATTCTCTTCATAAAAAAGAAATATAGATAGATATAGATATATCTGTAAAAATTTGATCAAAAATGACTCGAAATAACATAAAAAATTTTTGATTCCATACACTATTCGTAAAACCAAAAATTTTTGGTTTGGAACTCTTAATTCTCGTTGTTTATATCTCAAAGTTATATCTTTAGAATCTGCTATGTGATAGAAATCAAACTTAATAAAATAAATAAAGAGCCTAAAAGACCTTTATTTTCGTCATTCTATTCTATACTTTATTTACATGTAATAAAATACCTCAAAGGATTGTAAACTTTTGCCTAAAAACGTGAGTCTTTTTTTAGTAATCTTTTTTTAGTAAAACTTGAGAAAAAATACACCTAAATTCCATTTTCAAATTCGAATGAGACTAGTAAGAAAGATCTGTTTTTTTGATAAAAAAGTTCATTTTAGATCTATAATCTTCTAAACTTTACTAATAAATTGTTTTGATTGAAATGGAAAACAATCAATCCCATAATGAATTAGTTAATGAGTTGAAATAAAGTAACTAAAATAAAGAGTTTTTTTCATTAGACCAATGACCTTAGTTAATCCTATAATTCATATAATTCATATCAGCATCAGTACTCTTTTTAGCCTAAATTGTTTTATTATTTTTATTAATTATTATTACGATTATTAATTATTATGATAATTTCTCGTAATAATATATTTATTTATATTCTTTTTATTTATATTTTATATTCTTTTTATTTATATTTTATATATCGCACTTGGTCATATCATTTCTCCAATTGTAACTTCTTGTTTTGAATATTTGAACGATTTTGAAAAGACTCAAAATAAATACTAATATAAAATTAAAATTATGAAATTCAATTTAAATAAATTAGTGCATATCTTGATTTTTTAGTGACTTTTTCGAAAGAGGTAAGATCCGGTGAATCGGAAACAATTAATTAAGAATAAAAAACTTTTTTTATGGAACAGACATATCAATATGCGTGGATAATACCTTTTCTTCCACTTCCAGTTCCTATGTTAATAGGGGTGGGACTTCTTCTTTTTCCGACGGCAACAAAAAGTCTTCGTCGTATGTGGGCTTTTCAGAGCGTTTTATTGTTAAGTATAGTCATGATTTTTTCCATGAATCTGTCTATTCAGCAAATAAATAGCAGTTCTGTCTATCAATATGTATGGTCTTGGATTATCAATAATGATTTTTCTTTAGAATTCGGATACTTAATCGATCCACTTACTTCTATTATGTCAATATTAATCACTACTGTTGGAATTTTAGTTCTTATTTATAGTGATAATTATATGTCTCATGATCATGGATATCTGAGATTTTTTGCTTATATGAGTTTTTTCAGTACTTCCATGTTGGGATTAGTTACTAGTTCAAATTTGATACAAATTTATATTTTTTGGGAATTGGTTGGAATGTGTTCGTATCTATTAATAGGATTTTGGTTCACACGACCTGTTGCAGCAAAGGCTTGTCAAAAAGCGTTTGTAACTAATCGTGTTGGTGATTTTGGTTTATTATTAGGCATTTTGGGGTTTTATTGGGTAACAGGAAGTTTCGAATTTCGTGATTTATTCCAAATATTAAATAACTTGATTTCTACTAATGAGGTCAATTTTTTATTTGTTACTTTGTGCGCTGTTCTATTATTTGGCGGTGCTATTGCTAAATCTGCACAATTTCCCCTTCATGTATGGTTACCTGATGCAATGGAAGGGCCGACTCCTATTTCAGCTCTTATACATGCTGCTACGATGGTAGCAGCAGGAATTTTTCTTGTAGCTCGACTTATGCCTCTTTTCATAGTCATACCCCACATCATGAATTTTATCTCTTTTATAGGGATAATAACAGTTTTTTTAGGAGCTACTTTAGCTCTTGCTCAAAAAGACATTAAGAGGGGTTTAGCCTATTCTACAATGTCTCAATTGGGTTATATGATGTTAGCTCTAGGTATGGGGTCTTATCGCAGTGCTTTATTTCATTTGATTACTCATGCTTATTCCAAAGCATTATTGTTTTTAGGATCGGGATCTGTTATTCATTCGATGGAACCTCTTGTTGGATATTGTCCAGAAAAAAGCCAGAACATGGTACTTATGGGAGGTTTAACAAAACATGTACCAATTACTAAAAATTCTTTTTTATTAGGTACACTTTCTCTTTGCGGTATTCCACCCCTTGCTTGTTTTTGGTCCAAAGATGAAATCCTTAATGATAGTTGGTTGTATTCACCTATTTTTGCAATAATAGCTTGGTCTACGGCAGGATTAACTGCATTTTATATGTGTCGGATTTATTTACTTACTTTTGAAGGACATTTAAACGTTCATTTTCAAAATTACAGTGGAAAAAGGAATACCCCCTTGTATTCAATATCTCTATGGGGTAAAGAAGGTTCAAAAATAACTAAAAAAAACTTTCCTTTGCTAAATTTATTAAAAATGAACAAGAATGAACGTCTTTCTTTTTTTTCAAATTCAAATAAAGTATATAAATTTGATGAGAATGTAAGAAATCCAATCCAACCCTTTCTTTATATTCCGAATTTTGGCAATAACAAGAGTTCTTTGTATCCTTATGAATCGGA